AATATTAATATTTTTTACTAATTATACTTTAGTAGTTTCGAATAGAAATCTAAATGGGGCGTGGCCAAGTGGTAAGGCAACGGGTTTTGGTCCCGCCATTCGGAGGTTCGAATCCTTCCGTCCCAGAGCATATTCATTCTATTAGAATAGAATAAAGATTCTGTTGAATGGGGTAAAGTCTAATGTTAGCTGGAATATCTTTCTTTTTTTTTTTTATCTTTTATGCAAGAATCATATCTTTTTTACACAAACTGATTTGAATCGAGTTCAAATGACATGCAAATGTAATTGACTCTATTTCTGATCCAGGTAAATTGGGAACATGGGTTCCAAGAGTTGGAATTAAAAAAAGGGGGTCTTTTCATCCTATGCCCAATCCCATCTTGTTTCGGGAAGTTAGTTATTTAGAAAAGCATTCCGTCCCATATTGATTTTCTATTTTATTAATATTTGGATTTTCAAGGATCCTATCTATTATTTCCTATCCTATAAACAAATTTTTTAGGAATTTTTATATAGATTTCTTAATTCTAACTATTTTGGTACTAATGAAATTCATTCAAAGTCAATAGGATTAATTCTCCTAAGGGGTTAGACTAAAATAAAAATAGGAGCAACTTAATTTGGACTTGGTGGGATTTGTACCTAGCCAGTCCGTATCCCCGATCATAATTCCCATTTTTATTTCTCTTATGTCCCATTAGTCCTGTAGTACCCGGGGGGCAGATACATTAACAGAAGATATTCAAATTTCTGCGTCTGCCTGAATTGCATTAACAAAAATAAAATTATATATGTAATTATATATCTATCCGATGTATTTTCTTTGAATAAGTAGTTCGTGTTTGGCCCTAATAAATAATTGTAAATTTATGTAACACTTAAGAGGGAGTGTTTTATATCTTTTATTATCTTTTATTCACTTTCTATTCTATTATGTATGGCAAGATTAGATTAGCGAAATCTTGATGAACTACACAGCTTAAACAAAATGCATAAAAAATGAGGAAATGTTTAATGTATATGTATCCTTCTATTCTATTTTTGTGAAAAAGGTTTTTGATCCCCTCGATTTTCAATTTTTAAATTAAAATATTTAACCCTAACCTTTAATCTATTATTAAATAGAAATTCTTTTTCATTTTAAATTAATTAAATTAAATTAATTAAATTAAGAGGACTTGCTAAAACTTCTTCAGAAACCTCTTTACCGATTTATAGCTATATTCTTTACCGATCTATAGAGCTATATATAGAATCTCTCTTCTATATTCTAATTCTAGAATAAAGGGATATAGATTATGATGTCTACAAACCAATGACTATTCATGATTCCACAATTGAATCAATTCCATACTGGTTCCAAATTAGAGGAATGTTATGGTAAAACTTCGTTTGAAACGATGTGGTAGAAAGCAACGTGCGACTTGAAGGACATGATCCATTGTGGATTCTTTCTTATATCCACCATTTTCGATTTCTATAGGAATGAAGGTGCTCTTGGCTTCGACATCCGTTGGTAACCTAAATAGTCCACGATGGAGCTCGAGTAGAAAGTATTAATTCATTTCTCAGGACAAGAATCTAGGGTTAATGCAAATCAATAAATTGGAGCAACTTCGTGAATATATCTTCGATATAGAAATCGAAGGGATCCCATTCGGGCAAGTTTCCAATTCAAAAGGAAAATTTGTTGGAATTAATCAAACCCTTTCGATCCAAAGTGTATCACGCGGGAATCTATTATCCGTAGGATTCTTTGATAGAAGGAAATCACAAAAAGGGGTATGTTGCTGCCATTTTGAAAGGATTAAGAAGCACCGAAGTAATGCCTAAACCCAATGATTTAAAACAAAGAGAAAGGATCCCAGAACAAGGAAACACCGGTTTAATCGTCTCACTAACTGGGCCAGACTTAAGAATCAAAATAGATTTTAACCGAGACAAAAAAAAGGGGGGTAAAGACCACTCAATAAACGAAAGATTCTCTTTTGAATTATTTGAGAGTTATCTAACTTGAGTTATGAGTAAGAATGGTTTCTTTTTATTTTTTAGGAAAGAAGAAGAAAAAACAGACTTAAACCCCAGTTTAATTGATTTGATGATTTTATGGAACCTTTTGGCATTTATGGAATTTATTCGAATTCCATACCATAGATAAAACTTCAAATCCAATTCTTTTTTTCTCGAGCCGTACGAGGAGAAAACTTCCTATACGTTTCTAGGGGGGGTGTATTGTTCATCTACATCTATCTCAATGAGTCGTCTATCGAATCGTTGCAATTGATGTTCGATCTCGAAGAGAAGGAAAAGATCTTCAGAAAGTAGGTTTTTATGATCCGATAAAGAATCAAACTTATTTAAATGTTCCCGCTATTCTCTATTTCCTTGAAAAGGGGGCTCAACCTACAGGAACTGTTCAGGATATTTTGAAAAGGGTGGGGGTTTTTAAGGAACTTCATTCTAATCAAACGAAATTCAATTAAGGAAATACAAAAAAGGGGGGCAGTTATTTGTATATAACTTTGGATAACCTTTCTCTATTCTTTTTTATTACCCCCCTTTTTCCTTTTCCCGCTCTATTCGTATCTATTATCATAGTTTTCTTCGAATCCTGTGTTCTATAACGACAAAACCTTATTTCCTTGATCCTAGAAAATTTAGCCATTCTCGACAACTTGATAGTTTTCATTTTTATTTTCAATTTAACTAACAAAAAAAAGAAATTCAATTGAATTTCTTTTTTTTTTTGTTCTATTCTTTTCTTTTCGTAACATTTATATTGACAACAGTGTATTGAACAAATATAATCCATCGTGATAAGTGAAGTTAGATCTAGTTATTTGGTTTGTTTGGTTTTTTACTTTACTTCATTCAAACGACAGGTTCTTTGATACACGAGCTTTTTTGGTTGATTGGAAAAAGGGGGATAACAAAAGGATCCGCTCATAAATTTTGAATCTCTATTTTCATTTTATTTTCTTTTTTTCTTTTTGTTTTCCTTTATCTAAATCTAATTTTATCTGGGAATTTCTTAGATTTTCATCTGATCTATTTATTTTTTTTTATGTTCCGAATTCATTAGAAAATCCATTTTTTGGATTTGTTAGCTCATTTGTTAGCTCAATGGTTTAATTGCTTCGTCTAATTTCTTTGTTTAATTTTCTTTGTTTAATTTATTTAAATTATTTAAAATTATTTTAATTCCGATTGTATTTATGCACTTCTTTTTTATTATACATATATTTTATATTCGATAGATTATCTTCTATAGTTGGTTTCTTCTTTTCGGGTTGCTAACTCAACGGTAGAGTACTCGGCTTTTAAGTGCGGCTAGGATCTTTTACACATTTGGATGAAGCAAAGGATTCGTCCATACCATCGGTAAAGTTTGGAAGACCACGACTGATCCTGAAAGGGAATGAATGGAAAAAATAGCATGTCGTATTAATGGAGAGTTCTGACAGTATTTCATTTTTACCGGGTCGGTACAAAAACCCGTTTGAAGTCTTGGAATGGAACAAAATCAAAATAAAATAGGGTCGAATGAATAAATGGATAGGGCCCTGTGGCTTCAATTAACTAGAAGGAAAGACAAAGCAACGAGCTTCCGTTCTGAATTTGAATTATTTCCTGATCTAATTAGACGTTAAAAAATATTAGTTCCGATCCAGGAAGGGTTGCTCCCCTCATGGGGGATTCTCTATTTTTTCAATGAATCCTAAATATTTTAATTCTCCTTTATGCCTTTATGAAAGGGAAATGTGTGTGTAAAAGGAACAGTATATTGATAAATTAAGTTTTTCCGAAATCAAAAGAGCGATTAGGTTGAAAAAATAAAAGATTTTTAAACACCTTCTTTTCTTATCCTATAATCTTATCCAAAAATGAAAAAAAAAAGAAGAAATAGAGAATCTGTTGATAAGTTTACCTGTTTCCGAGGTATCTATTCTTACTAGAATACCCTGTTTTGACTCTATCGCACTATGTATCATTTGCTAACCCCAAAACCGTCTATCTTGGATTCAAGTCGAATTTAAAATGGAAGAAATCCAAAGATATTTACAGCTTGATAGATCTCAAGAACCCAGTTTTCTATATCCACTTATCTTTCAGGAATATATTTATGCACTTGCCCATGACCATAGTTTAAACCGAGCAATTTTGTTAGAAAATCCGGGTTATGACAATAAATCGAGTTTCCTTATTGTGAAACGGTTAATTATTCGAATGTACCAACAGAATCATTTTCTTACTTCTGCTAATGATTCTAGCCAAAATCCATTTTTTGGGCGCAACAAGAATTTGTATTCTAAAATGATATCAGAGGGATTTTCATTTATTGTGGAAATTCCGTTTTCTATGCGATTAATATCTTCTGAAGAACGGAAAGGGATATTTAAATCTCATAATTTACGATCAATTCATTCAATATTTCCTTTCTTAGAGGAAAATTTTTCACATTTTAATTTTATGTTAGATATACTAATACCTTACCCTGTTCATCTGGAAATCTTGGTTCAAACCCTTCGCTATTGGGTAAAAGATGCCCCTTCTTTGCACTTATTACGATTCTTTCTACGCGAGTATTGTAATTGCAATAAGATTATTGCTACAAAGAAAACAAGTTTTCTTTTTTTAACAAAAAGAAATCTAAAAAGAAATCAACGATTTTTTTTCTTGTTATATAATTTTTATGTATGTGAATACGAATCCATTTTCGTCTTTCTCCATAAACAATCTTCTCATTTACGACCAACATCCTTTGGGGCCCTTAGTGAACGAATCAATTTCTATGGAAAAATAGAACGTCTTGTCGAAGTCTTCGCTAAGGATTTTCCGACCAACTTATGCTTGGTCAAATATCCTTTCATGCATTATGTTAGGTATCAAGGAAAATACATTCTGCTTTCGAGGGGGACGGCTCTTTTGATGAATAAATGGAAATCTTACCTTGTCAATTTTTGGCAATGTAATTTTGACCTGTGGTTTCACTCGCG